GGACGAACGGCCCCGTGGATATCTTTGCTTCGGAACAAAACAATTAGAATTAGGCTCGGTCAACTGGAATGTGTATTATCCATATAGGGTATTTTATTTAGTTATTCAGTCAAACCAATGATTCGTTATTGGAGCAGATAGCAACAACCATTTCATCAGACGTGCGTATTTTTGATTTTCCAATGGATTGACATCTTTCATTAATGGAAATTTTTTTATGTAGTGAGTAAAGTAATAGGGCTCTGGTTGTTCGCTGTTCAAGAATTATTGTTTAGGCAGTTCATACCATCCATACATAGTGTTTTGATCTAAGATTTCAATTCTTACATGTTTCAACAGTAGCATATTGTTGCATGGAGCTAAGGTCCGAAATATGGAAAAAACAAGTGTTTCCACGACTCTACCACCCCAGTCAATTCTGTTCCACTTAATCCCGCTTTCATGGTCACATATCTTTACGGCTAAGGAATACAAAATCTTTCTCCTGTTCCATGAATCCAATTTTCATTTCATCCGGGAAAAGCCATCTTTTTCTCAAGAATGTCTTTGTCATTTGATCCAATAGCTTTCCGTTAGATCGGAACAGATTTGATAAATACTGATAACTCTCGGATAGAGTATTAGAACGGAAAGATCCATTAGATAATGAACTATTGGTTCTAAGCCATCTATGGCGAGAAATCAACAATTCGAAGTGCTTTTCTTGCGTATTCTTGATAAACCAGCGTTTATATATAGATGTAGGAGGATCCGTTTGGGAAGTAAGATTTGACATCTCTTCATCTGCAAAGAATTCTCGATGTGAAAACACAGAGACAAAGGGCTGATCTTTGAATAGGAAAAATAATGGATCTGCAGGGTCCCAAATGAATTGGCTTATTCGAAAAAAGACTTGTTCTTTGGAAGATCTATCTCGTGTCTGGTACTGCATGGTTCCACTCTGCAAGAACTCCGAATCGTTCTCTTGAAGCTCATCCTCTTCATCATAAATGATCCACTTGCTCCGAAATGACCTGGCCCAATAAGGAAATCCCAATTCATTGGGCCTTTCGATACAATCAAATAGAAAGCCCCAGGGGTGCCATATTCTAGGAGCCCAAACTATGTGATTGACTAAATACTCTTGCGGGTCGAGAGCTCCTTCCCCTTCTTCAAACTCCGATTCGTCTTTTTCATAGAGAAATCTATGATCAGCGATAGAACAAGATCCATTTTGCATCATATCTAAGGGATTCCTTGGTTCGGGCCGAAGAAGCAATGTCACTCGATCATTATTAAACTGACTGCAATCTTTTTCTGTCCGTGAGGATCCCATCAGAGCGCCTTCTACTTCTAATAGGCCATGAACTAGATCAGAATCATTCTCAACGAGTCCATAAGAAGTGATCCCATTTTGTTCATCGGGTCCGGGTAGAGACCAAAGATCTTGAGCGACCGATCCGGCAGAACAACTCAAAAGATAAATAAGTATCGTGAATTTCTTCATGTTCGTTCCAAGTTCGAAGTACCATTTGTACAAATAAGAATCCCCTTCGTTACATGATTTCTTCTTCATATAAATAGATATAGGATCTATAGGGCAATTACTTAGAAGTACACTTTGTGCAACAGCCCTTCCTATCTGATAGAAAAGGATCCCATGATCCTGAACCGATCTTATCTGGGATCGCAAATACCAAGTTTGTCTATGAAGAGCGGATCTAATTGTATTAGTGTCTATAATGGATTTATTCTGTGTAATACTAATCGATAGGGCCTCATTGGTAAGTGCTACAAGATCTCGTGCATTGGAAGCCATGGTTATGGACCCGAATCCATTAGTATGGAACATTTTATTTTCCAAGTGAAATCCCCTAATATATGAAAGAGTGAAAAAGTTCTTTCGTTGTTGTGGAATAAGAAGCCTTCGTATCTTAATGCATGTATTTAATTTATTCGGAGCTATTAGAGCGGGATCCACTTTTTTTGGAATATGAGTCGAAGCAATAACAAGAAGATTTCGAGTGGACCCTCTTTCACAATCCCTGGAGAGATAGTTCACTAATAGACCGAGGGATAAGTAATTCGACTCATTCACATCCAGATCATGAATGTTTGGAAGCCATATTATGCAAGGAGACATTGCTTTTGCTAATTCGAATTGAAGGGTGATATAAACTCGGTCTATTTCCGGCATCATATCCATAGTTAGCTCCATAGTTAGCAGCTCCAGCTCCGTATCAAGGTCACAATCGATATCGTCACTATCATCAATATCATCAATATCATCACTATCACCAATATCGTCGATATCATCAATAAGAAAACGTTTCGGCTTGTTATACAGGAACTTGTTCAGAAATACCGTAATGAAAGGAACATAGGAGTTTGTCGCTAGGTATTTGACCAAATAGGATCGTCCAGTTCCTATAGAACCTATCACTAAAATACCCCTAGAGGGGGATAGGGCTAAGCGGAGCGAAAAGGGTTTTCCATGAGATGAGAAATGAAACCTATTAGC